AAATGCACTATTGAAATAATGTATATAGATACAGTTTGGGCTAAAAACATGCTACTCGAGGTTTTCCTGTTTCCGGGGGGTTTGCAGGAGTGTTAGTCATCTCAGGAGCGTGGGGGGGTAGGGGGGGTTTACGCGCAGAAACCCCGGGGCGATTGTTAGATGTTTTAGGGGAAAAAGACATGCTTTTGTCTGTTATTTATGCTCGTGAAAACCAAAAATGCAATTCTTAAGTAATGTCTTTGCATCATTCAGTCTACTTCACGCGGCGAGCAAGGAAAATGTACTCCCTTGTTTGTGGTTACCGTGTGCACTCTGAAATGCCAGGTGAAAGGAAGACAAAAAGAGAAAACCCGTGACACTCTGGAAGGAATGCTCGGCATGGTGGGTTAAAGAGGAGTATGTAATCAGAGCATTAACTTATGCGAGCGTCAATGAAAGTGGAGGGAATTAGGCAATTAATGTGCCTGAGGTAGGAGCCAGATGCCAGGAATAGTTCACTAAGTGAAACCCCCACAATTATTGTACCTCACCTTCAAGCATGATCATTGTAAGAGCAATACCATGCTACTGCTTGTATTGGGTGTTTTATCTTACGAGGTTGGGATGCTGAGTGCTTGGTGTATGTGTGTTTTGTGGGTTGGTGGTTGGGTATATCGAGTTCGACAACCCTTGACTTATCTGTTGTGTGCTTGTTGGCTGTTTTCATGGTTTATGTACGTGTAAGGTTACATGGTGATGAATGAGTGTACTAAACCTAGAATGGGTCGTAATACATATTTGTCCTAAAGCACTATTTAATATAGGTTTGAATAGGGTTATGGTGTAAGTACATATATGTACGTCCGAAACGAAGAGTAGTTTAATTTAGAATGCTGGCTTTGGGAGCCAGTGGTCGGGGTTAAAATCCCTTCTCTTCGAAGAATAAGCTGAGAGATTATATTTTGTAGCAGTAGAGGGGACTTTAACCCCCGGCGTCCGGTTTACAAGACCGGCGCTCTGAAGCTGAGCTACTAGTGCAGTGTCATCCTAGTGCTTTATTTTCTAATCAGCCTGCTAGTGGTGTTAATACTAGGAATAGGAAAAAGTATGAGAATGAGGCGATTTGGCCAATAATAATGTAGGGGTGTTCGACGGGCATTCCTCCAATTCAGGTCAGGATTGCGACGTTTGCGATAAGTGTTCAGAAGAGAAGTTGGGTGAAAGGTCGGAAAGTAAGGCCTCGCTGTTTGGATGTGTGGAGAATTGGGACGACTATGAGAACAAGGATAGAGGCTAATAATGCTAAGACCCCTCCTAATTTGTTGGGGATTGAACGAAGAATAGCGTATGCAAATAAGAAGTATCATTCGGGTTTAATGTGTGGAGGGGTGACTAAGGGATTGGCGGGGGTAAAGTTATCAGGGTCGCCTAGGAGATTGGGGGAGAATAGTGCTAGGGATGTGAGGGCAATAAGGAGGATTGCAAAACCTAGCAGATCTTTGTATGAGAAATAAGGGTGGAAGGAGATTTTGTCTACGTCTGAGTTTAGGCCAAGGGGGTTGTTTGAGCCTGTTTCGTGGAGGAATAGGAGGTGAATGAGGGTTACTGCTACAATGACAAAAGGAAACAAGAAGTGGAAAGCGAAGAAGCGGGTCAGGGTGGCATTATCTACAGAGAAGCCCCCTCAAATTCATTGAACTAATGTATTGCCGACGTAGGGGACGGCGGAGAGTAGGTTGGTAATGACGGTCGCCCCTCAGAATGATATTTGTCCTCAGGGAAGGACGTAGCCTACGAAGGCGGTTATCATGACAAGTAGCAGAAGAATTACTCCGATGTTTCAGGTCTCTTTGTAGAGGTAGGAGCCATAGTAGAGGCCTCGTCCAATATGGAGGTAGATGCAAATGAAGAAGAAAGATGCTCCATTGGCGTGGAGGTTGCGGATTAGTCAGCCGTAGTTTACGTCTCGGCAAATATGTGCGACTGAAGAGAATGCTGTGGCGATGTCAGAAGTGTAGTGTATAGCAAGGAATAGTCCTGTGACAATTTGGGAAATTAGGCAGAGTCCTAGGAGGGAGCCAAAGTTTCATCAGGCTGAGATATTGGAGGGGGCTGGTAGGTCCACTAGGGCGTCGTTGGCGATTTTAAGCAGGGGGTGTGTTTTACGAAGGCTTGCCATTAAAGTTCTTGTAGTTGAATAACAACGGTGGTTTTTCAAGCCATTGGTCCTGGTTAAAGTCCTGGCAGGAATTATGACTTATATTATGTCCTTGTTTTTATTTGGGTTGGTGCTAGGGTTAGTTGCGGTTGCTTCTAATCCTTCTCCTTATTTTGCTGCTTTGGGATTGGTGGTGGTGGCAGGTTTGGGGTGTGGGGTGTTAGTTGGGCACGGAGGTTCGTTTTTGTCTTTAGTATTATTTTTAATTTATTTGGGCGGGATGTTGGTTGTGTTTGCATATTCTGCGGCGCTCGCCGCTGAGCCTTACCCTGAAAGTTTGGGTAGTCGGCCAGTTGCGGTGAGCATGTTGGTGTATGTGGTGGGTGTGGCTATAGTTGCTGGCTTGTATTGAGGGGGGTGGTATGAGTTTTCTTGGGCATCTGTGGACGAGCTCGGTGAATTTTCTGTGCTTCGAGGGGATATTGGGGGAGTTGCATTGATATATTCATTAGGGGGTGGTATGTTGGTGATTAGTGCGTGGGTGCTTCTTTTGACCTTGTTTGTTGTGTTAGAGTTAACTCGGGGGCTTAGTCGTGGGACTCTTCGGGCGGTTTAGAGGGTGAAGATGAGTGTTGCGAGGACAAGGGTAAGAAGGAAGAGGGTGAGGTAGGTCTTGATTATTCCTTGTTGGGCGTTGCTTGTTGTTGTAATTAAGGGGGCGTTAAGTGAGGCTATTGCTTTTGGGCCTGATTTTTCTAGTCAGGTTTGGTCAATTGTTTGACTGGCAATTGTTTGTCCTAGGGTTAGGTTTAGTTTTGGGGTGAGGCGGTGAATGATTATTGGGAAGAAGCCTAGTATGTTGGAGAAGTGGTGGGTGGCTAGTCGGGGTGTGGGGTTGAATTGTTTGCTTGTGAGGGTTGCGAGTTCAAGGGCTAAAATCAGGCCGAGGATGGTAACAATTAGGGCGGCTAGTTTTAATAGAGGGGGTATAGATATAACTGGCGTTTTTAAGGGGAGGATGTTTGATGTGATGAGAAGGCCGGCGATAATGCTTCCTCAGGCGAGACGTTTGATGGGGTTGATTACTGTTGGGTTGTTTTCATTGATGGGGGATATAGGGTTGAATCGGGGGTGGCCCATAGATACGAAGAAAACAACACGAAGACTGTAGATAGCTGTGAAGGAGGTAGCTAGGAGAGTAAGAGTTAGGGCTCAGGCGTTGAGGTGAGATGTGTTGAGTGCTTCAATGATGGCATCTTTTGAGAAGAAGCCCGCTAGGAATGGCGTGCCTGTGAGGGCGAGACTGCCGATGGTTAGGCAGGAGGATGTGAAGGGTGTGAGGTGGTGTATACCTCCCATTTTTCGGATGTCTTGTTCGTCATTTAGGCTGTGGATGATTGAGCCAGAGCATAGGAAGAGTATTGCTTTGAAGAAGGCGTGGGTGCAGATATGGAGGAAAGCGAGTTGGGGCTGGTTTAGTCCGATTGTTACCATTATTAGGCCTAGCTGACTTGATGTAGAGAAGGCAACGATTTTTTTGATATCGTTTTGGGTAAGGGCACAGGTTGCAGTAAATAGTGTAGTGAGGGCTCCCAGACAAAGGCAGGTGGTGAGGGCAGTTTGGTTGTTTTCTAGAAGGGGGCTCATGCGGATTAGGAGGAAAATACCTGCGACGACCATAGTGCTTGAGTGCAGTAGGGCAGAGACCGGCGTAGGGCCCTCCATGGCTGAGGGAAGCCATGGATGGAGCCCAAATTGGGCGGATTTCCCGGTAGCGGCGAGGATAAGGCCTAGAAGGGGGAAAGTAAGGTCTATGTTTTTGGAGGCTGCGAATATCTGTTGTATTTCTCATGAGTTTAGGTTGGTTGCTATTCAGGCTATGGCAAAAATAAGCCCGATGTCTCCGACTCGGTTGTAGAGTACTGCTTGGAGGGCGGCGGTATTAGCGTCTGCTCGGCCGTATCATCAGCCAATGAGGAGGAAAGATATGATCCCTACTCCTTCTCAGCCGATGAAGATTTGAAACATGTTGTTTGCTGTGACGAGAATGATCATGGCGATGAGGAAGACGAGGAGGTATTTGAAAAAGCGGTTCATGTAGGGGTCTGCGTGTATGTATCAGGATGCGAATTCTAGGATGGATCAGGTAACGTACAGAGCGACGGGGGTGAAGATGATGGAATAGTGGTCAAATTTAAAACTAATGTTGATGTCAAAGGTTAAGGTATTTATTCAAGTTCAGTTTGTGATGATTATTTCTGCCCCTTCATTTAGGAATAGGAACAGAGGGAGGAGGCTGATGAGGAAGGCGAATTTTACTGCTGTTTTGACTTGAGTGAGAGCCCAGTCAGGGTTTTGAGGGTTGGGAGAGAGGGTAGTTAGAACGGGGTATGCTAGTAGTGAGAAGATGATAATTAGGCTTGAGGTCATTATGAGTGAAGTGGGGTGCATAGCTGCTACTTGGATTTGCACCAAGAGTTTTTGGTTCCTAAGACCAACGGATGAGCTGTTATCCTTTAGGAGCGTCCTCGAGTGAGCACGGGAGTTCAACCCAAGTTACGAGGATTAGCAGTCTTCGTTGCTGCGAGCCTCTCTCGGTGGACAAGTGGGTTTTAACCTCTGTTTTTAGAATCACAATCTAATGTTTTTGTTAAACTATGTCTACAGGCGGCTCATCCTCAGATTAATTCAGGCTTAAGGATTAGTAGTATCAGGGGGAGGAGGTGAAGGGCCATTAGTAAATGTTCTCGGGAATGGGAGGAGTCTAGGGCGATAATGTGGGTTGGGAGGGGGCCTCGTTGGGTTATCAGGAATATGTAGAGTGAGTAGCCTGCGGTGATTAGCGTGCCGGCTCCTGTGAGGGCCAGGGTTCATCATGACCAGTTAAACAGGGATGTGATGATTATGAGTTCTCCCATGAGGTTGGGTAGTGGGGGGAGGGCCAGGTTTGCTAGGCTGGCGATGAATCATCATGTTGTTATCAGGGGAAGTACTATTTGTAGGCCTCGTGCTAGGACTATTGTTCGGCTGTGGGTACGTTCATAGTTGGCGTTGGCTAGGCAAAATAGGGCTGATGATGTAAGACCGTGCGCGATTATTAGGATAAGGGCTCCTGTGAATCCTCAAGGTGTTTGAATTAGGATGCCTCCTACAACCAAGCCTATGTGGCTTACGGAGGAGTAGGCGATTAGGGATTTCAGGTCAGTCTGTCGGAGGCAGATTGATCCGGTTATGATTACTCCCCAGAGGGCAAAGATAATGAATGGGTAGCTTAATTCTTTGGTGAGGGGCTCTAGTATGACTAGCATTCGTATTATGCCGTAACCTCCCAGTTTAAGTAAGACGGCGGCAAGAACTATTGAGCCTGCAATGGGGGCCTCGACGTGAGCTTTGGGGAGTCAGAGGTGGACGCCGTAGAGAGGTATTTTTACTAGGAATGCTAATAAGCAGCCCGCTCATCATAGCTTGTCGGCGTATGTGACTAGGGGGAGAGGGTTGGAGTATTGAAGGGTGAGTAGGGAGAGGGTCCCTGTGTTGTTTTGGAGAAGAAGCAGGGCAACGAGGAGGGGTAGTGAGCCTGCGAGGGTATAGAACAGGAAGTAGGTGCCTGCGTTTAAGCGTTCTGTTTGATTGCCTCATCGGGTGATAAGGATGAGGGTGGGGATAAGGGTGGCTTCAAACATGACGTAGAACATAATAATTTCGGTGGCGCCAAAGGCTATAATTAGGAAGATTTGCAGGGACGTTAGGAGTGTGATGTATGTTCGTTGACGGTTAATGGGTTCTGATGCGGTGTGGTTTTGGCTTGCGAGGATTATGAGGGGTAGAAGTCAGCAGGTGAGAACCAATAAGGGAGTGGACAGGGGATCTGTTGCCATGTGAGGGCTTAGGAAGGACCATCCTGTCTCTGATAGGTTTTTTAATCAAGTGAGGCTGATGAGTGCAATAATGAGGCTGTGAAGTAGGGTTGTTGGTCACAGTCATTTGGCGGGGACTATCCAGGTGGTTGGGACGAGCATTACTGTCGGGATGAGGATTTTTAGCATTGGAGAAGGTTTAGGCTTTGTAGACGGTCAGTACCGTGGGTGCGGGCAGTTGCTACTAGTAGGGCCAGCCCTGCGCTGGCTTCGCAAGCTGAGAATGCTAGGAGAAGCATAGGGGCAGCTGAAAAGCTAGTAACGTTGAGTTGAAGGGTCCATAGGGAGAGGGCAATAAACAGGGAGAGTATTATGCCTTCTAAACATAATAGGGCGGAAAGAAGGTGGGTACGGTGAAAAGCTAGGCCTGTTAGTCCTAGTATAAAGGCTGCTGAGAAGGTGAAGTGAACAGGGGTCATTAGGCAATTGTGGACTTTAACCACAAGCTATTGAGCCGAAATCAAGCATTTTATTTAGACTAATTGCCTATTCAGCCCACTCAAGACCGCCCTGAAGTCACTCATAGATGAGGCCGAGGGTTAAGAGGGTAAGGACAGCGGTGGCTCAGAGGAAAGTGAGGAGAGGGCTTGATAATTGATCTCCTCATGGAAGGGGAAGAAGGAGGGCAATTTCAAGATCGAAGAGGAGGAAGAGGATGGCGACAAGGAAGAATCGCAGGGAGAAAGGGAGACGGGCTGATCCGAGGGGGTCGAAGCCGCACTCGTAGGGAGAGAGTTTTTCATGGTCTGGGGTTATTTGGGGGAGTCAAAAGGAGACAATGGCGAGGATGGTGGAAAGGGCAATGGCAATGACAATAACTACTGTGACTAGGTTCATTATCTTTCCTTGGATTTTAACCAAGACCTTGTGATTGGAAGTCACTAATACTAACATTAGTACTAGAAAGATTATGAGCCTCATCAGTAGATAGAGATGTAGAGGAATAGTCAGACAACGTCTACGAAGTGTCAATATCAGGCAGCTGCTTCGAATCCAAAGTGGTGGTCAGATGTGAAATGGTATTGGATTTGACGAAGTAAGCATACGGCCAGGAAAGTAGAGCCAATGATGACGTGTAAGCCGTGGAATCCAGTTGCAACAAAGAATGTGGCGCCGTAGACTCCGTCAGCGATTGTGAAAGGTGCTTCATAGTATTCTATTGCTTGCAGGAAGGTGAAGTAGAAGCCAAGAAGGATTGTTAGGGCTAAGGATTGGATTGCTTGTTTTCGTTCGCCTTCCATAATGCTGTGATGGGCTCAGGTGACTGTTACACCAGAGGCGAGGAGGACGGCTGTGTTAAGTAGAGGCACTTCGAATGGGTCTAGTGTGGTGATGCCCGCAGGGGGTCAGTAGCCTCCTAATTCGGGTGTGGGTGCAAGGCTTGAGTGGTAGAAAGCTCAGAAAAAGCCTAGGAAAAAGAAGACTTCTGAGGTGATGAAGAGAATTATTCCGTAGCGTAGTCCTTTTTGTACTGGGGGTGTGTGGTGCCCCTGGAATGTGCCTTCTCGTACGATGTCTCGTCATCACTGGTATATTGTAAGGAGGAGGAGGACTATTCCGAGGGATATTAGGGTTGTGGTGTTAAAGTGAAATCAAATTGCGGTACCAGATGTTACTAAAAGGGCAGAGATTGCGCCTGTTAGAGGCCATGGGCTGGGGTCTACTATATGATATGCGTGTGCTTGGTGGGCCATTAGACGTTTTCTTGTAGGTAGAGGCTTAAAAGTAGCACGAAGACGTAGGCTTGGATTATTGCGACGGCGACTTCTAGGAGTGTTAGTAGGAAGAGAAGGGTTGTTGTTAGAATGGCTACAGTAGGCATTAGGGGGAGAAGGACGAAGGCAGCTGTGGCAATTAGTTGAATTAGCAGATGACCAGCCGTGAGGTTTGCTGTAAGTCGAACCCCTAAGGCTAGTGGTCGAATGAATAGGCTAATTGTTTCGATAATGATTAGGACAGGGATTAGGGGAACGGGGGTTCCTTCTGGTAGGAGATGACCTAAAGATGCGGTTGGCTGATATCGCATTCCAATAATAACCGTAGCCAGTCAGAGGGGAACTGCGAGGCCTATGTTTAGGGACAATTGTGTTGTAGGGGTGAATGTATAGGGGAGAAGGCCTAGTATGTTGAGAGAAATAAGGAATAGTATCAGGGACGCAAAGAGGAGGGCTCACTTGTGTCCTGCTGGGCTCATGGGTAGAAGCAGTTGATTTGTGAATCGACTAATGAATCAGCCTTGGAGTGTGAGTAGGCGGTTGTTTAGCCATCGAGCCGTAGGGGTAGGGAAAAGGATTCAGGGGAGGACGAGTGCGAGTGTAATTAGGGGGATTCCCAGGTATGTTGGGCTTATAAATTGGTCAAAGAAGCTTAGTATCATGGTCAGTTTCAGGGGTCTGTTTTAGATTTTTCTGAGGTTTGAGGGTCGGGGTCATTAGGGTAGGTGTGGGCTATGACTTTGGGAGGGAGGATGGTCAGGAATACTAATCAAGAGAAGACTAGAATGGCGAATCAGGGTGAGGGGTTGAGTTGGGGCATATCACTGAGGGTGGGCGGGAGTCACCAGTTTTTAGCTTAAAAGGCTAACGCTAGGGCCCTGTTTAGCTTCTCAGTGAGGCGTCTTCAAGTATTAGAGAGGATCAGTTTTCAAAGTGTTCAAGGGGGACGGCTTCAACTACAATGGGCATAAAGCTGTGGTTTGCCCCGCAAATTTCAGAGCATTGTCCATAGTATACTCCTGGTCGGGATGTAATGAAAGCTGTTTGATTCAGGCGGCCGGGTACTGCATCCATTTTAACACCTAGGGCAGGGACCGCTCAGGAGTGAAGTACGTCTTCAGCAGTGATGAGTACTCGAATTGGTGACTCAACAGGAATTACTATTCGATGATCGGCTTCTAGAAGTCGGAATTGACCAGGGGTCAGGTCTTGTGTTGGGATTATGTAAGAGTCGAATCCGAGGTCTTCGTAGTCTGTGTATTCATAGCTTCAGTATCACTGATGGCCTACGGCTTTAATTGTTAGGTGGGGGTCATTAATCTCATCTATCAGGTAGAGGATGCGTAGGGAGGGAAGGGCGATGAGGATGAGGATGATTGCGGGGAGAATGGTTCAAATAATTTCGATTTCTTGGGAATCTAGGATGTACTTGTTAGTGAGTTTGGTAGAGACCATGGCCAGAATAATGTAAAGTACCAGTGTACTAATTAAGAACACAATTATTAAGGCGTGGTCGTGGAAATGTAGAAGTTCTTCTATTACAGGTGAGGCTGCGTCTTGGAATCCTAGTTGTGAGGGATGGGCCATTATGCAAGACACGTGGGGGTTTAACCCACAAATCTGCCTCGACAAGGCAGTGTAATGGCTGTTTTACTAGTGTCTTATGAAGAAAGTGACAGAGTGGCTATGTGGTTGGCTTGAAACCAGCCTACGGGGGTTCAATTCCTTCCTTTCTCGTAGTAGGCTTGAACTTGGACAAATGCAGGTTCTTCAAAGGTGTGGTAAGGGGGAGGGCATCCGTGCAGTCACTCAACGTTTGTTGCTGTGAGCTCTACTGAGGAGACTTCTCGTTTAGCAGCGAATGCCTCTCAGATAATGAAGAGGAACAAGATTACTGCTACGAGGGAGATCATGGAGCCGATAGAGGAAACTGTATTTCACAGGGTGTAAGCATCTGGGTAGTCTGAGTACCGTCGAGGCATTCCGGCTAGTCCAAGGAAGTGTTGAGGGAAGAAGGTCAGGTTGACTCCTACGAATATTACTCCAAAATGGATTTTTGTTCAAGTGCTATGGAGGGTGTAGCCTGAGAATAGAGGGAATCAGTGGACGAAAGCGGCGACGATGGCGAACACCGCTCCCATTGACAGGACGTAGTGGAAGTGGGCGACTACGTAATACGTGTCGTGGAGTACAATGTCCAGGGATGAGTTGGCTAGGACGATTCCTGTTAGTCCTCCTACAGTGAAGAGGAAGATGAATCCCAGGGCTCATAGTAAAGGTGTGTCTCATTTGATAACGCCACCGTGAAGAGTGGCGAGTCAGCTAAAGACTTTGACTCCTGTAGGAATTGCGATAATCATCGTGGCGGATGTGAAGTAGGCACGTGTATCTACGTCCATTCCAACTGTAAACATGTGGTGAGCTCAGACAATAAAGCCTAGCAGGCCGATTGCTATTATAGCTCAGACCATTCCTATGTAACCGAAAGGTTCTTTTTTGCCGGCGTAGTAGGCAACAATGTGTGAAATAATCCCAAATCCGGGGAGGATAAGAATATACACTTCCGGATGTCCGAAGAATCAGAACAGGTGTTGATAGAGAATTGGGTCTCCTCCTCCTGCAGGATCAAAGAAGGTAGTGTTAAGGTTTCGATCTGTGAGGAGCATTGTAATTCCGGCAGCAAGGACTGGGAGGGAGAGGAGCAGAAGGACAGCGGTCACTAGGACTGATCAGACGAATAGGGGGGTTTGATATTGTGAAATTGCAGGGGGCTTCATGTTAATAATTGTTGTAATAAAATTGATTGCTCCAAGAATTGAGGAGATACCGGCCAGATGAAGGGAAAAGATTGTTAGGTCAACAGATGCACCTGCGTGCGCCAGATTACCGGCCAATGGGGGGTAAACTGTTCAACCAGTTCCTGCTCCGGCTTCTACGCCTGAGGAGGCAAGGAGGAGAAGGAAGGATGGTGGGAGAAGTCAGAAGCTCATATTGTTTATTCGGGGGAATGCCATGTCAGGCGCTCCGATTATTAGTGGGACCAGTCAGTTTCCGAACCCTCCGATCAGGATTGGTATTACCATAAAGAAGATTATTACGAACGCGTGCGCCGTAACAATAACATTGTAAATCTGGTCGTCTCCTAGGAGAGCGCCGGGTTGGCTTAATTCTGCCCGGATGAGCAGGCTTAAGGCCGTTCCCACTATTCCAGCTCAAGCACCGAATACTAGATAGAGGGTGCCGATGTCTTTGTGATTAGTCGAGAAGAATCAACGTGTGATTGCCACAGGTAAGATGGCTGAGCGTCTTAGGCGGTGGATTGTAGCCCCACGAACAGAGGTTCGAGTCCTCTTCTTGCCAAGCCACGTAGTGTTTTAACATGTCAGATTGCAAATCTGAAGAAGTAGGCTAACTGCCTACCGGGGCTTTCCCCCGCCTATTTTGTCTTTGCTAGGCGGGGGAAAGGTAGATGAATGCTCGCTGGTTTGAGCGCTTAGCTGTTAACTAGGAGTTTGTAGGATCGAGGCCTGCTCATCTAGAAAGGCTTTAGCTTAATTAAAGTGTCTGTTTTGCATGCAGGAGATGTGGGGTAGTATCCCGCAAGTCTTACAGAGACTGAGAGATTTTCACTCTCGTTAGGGGCTTTGAAGGCCCTCAGTTTGAATGCTAACTTAAGTCTCGTAGATGGTTAGTAGTGCAATTATTGCGGGGGTAAGGGGGAGAAGAAGGATGGTGGCTGTGGTTGAAATGGCCAGGGGTAGGGTGAGTTGGGAAGATTGGAGTCGTCACGGGGCTGTTCCAATTAAATTGTTGGGGGATATAGTTAGGGTTATGGCGTATGAGAGTCGTAGGTAGAAGTAGAGGCTGAGGAGAGCGGTAAGGGCAGCTAGTGTTGCGATGGGTGCGAGGTCCTGTTTGGCTAATTCTTGGAGGATAAGTCATTTTGGCATAAAGCCAGTTAGTGGGGGGAGGCCTCCTAGGGACAGGAGAAGGAGGGGGGTTAGTGAGGTTAGTGTAGGGGCTTTAGCTCAAGAGGTGGCGAGCGAGTTGATGTTAGTGGACTTATTTAGTTTGAACACTAGGAATGTAGAGAATGTTATGATGAAGTATGTAATTAGTGTTAGGAATGTGAGGGAGGGGGCGTATTGTAGGACTAGAATCATTCAGCCTAGGTGTGCGATTGAGGAGTAGGCAAGGATTTTTCGTAGCTGGGTTTGGTTAAGTCCGCCTCAGCCTCCGACAAGGGTAGAGATGATGCCTAGGGAAAGTAGGATGGTAGAGTTGGCTGGGTGAATTTGTAGTAGGAGGGCGAAGGGGGCAAGTTTTTGTCAGGTTGAGAGGATTAGTCCTGTAGTTAGGTCTAGGCCTTGGAGTACTTCGGGTAGTCAGGAGTGTAAGGGGGCGAGGCCAATTTTTAGGGCTAGTGCAATTGTAATTATAGTGAGGGGTAGGGGGTGTGTTATGTGTTGGATGTCCCATTGTCCTGTGAGTCAGGCGTTAGTTGTACTTGCGAATAGTAGTATGGCGGCGGCTGTCGCTTGGGTGAGGAAATATTTTGTGGTTGCTTCAACTGCTCGTGGGTGGTGGTGTTGGGCTATAAGTGGAATGATGGCGAGGGTATTTATTTCCAGGCCTATTCAGGCGAGCAGTCAGTGGGAGCTCGCGAATGTGATTGTGGTTCCTAGGCCTAGTCCGAGTAGTAAGGTGGCTAAGATAAGCGGGTTCATTAGCAAAGGAAGGAATTGAACCTACATGTTCGGGGTATGGGCCCGAAAGCTTGCATTAGCTGACTTTACTAGGAAGTGGTGTATTGGAAGCACTAAGAGTTTTGATCTCTTCAGGTGGGGTTCAAGTCCCCTCTTTCTAAGGAGTCGGAGGGAATTTAACCCTCATGATTCACTCTATCAAAGTGGTCCTTTATTTCAGGCACGGCTCCGTGAGTTAGAGTTGTGGGGGCAGTCCTGCAAATGCGATGGGTAGGGCTAAGTGTCAGATGACCAGGGCTAGTGTAAGGGGGAGGAAGTTTTTTCAGATGAGATGCATAAGTTGGTCGTATCGAAATCGGGGGTATGAAGCTCGAACTCATAGGAATACGATTGAAAGGAGGGCTGCTTTGGTCATTAGGTTTATTGCGGTTAGTTCGGGGAGTGTGGGAATGTGGGAGGCCCCTAGGAAAAGGGTGGCAGAGAGTGTATTTATGAGTAAGATGTTGGCGTATTCCGCTAGGAAAAATAGGGCGAAGGGTCCTCCTGCATATTCTACATTAAAGCCTGAGACTAGTTCGGATTCTCCTTCTGTGAGGTCAAATGGGGCCCGGTTGGTTTCTGCTAGGGTTGAAATATATCATATTGCGGCTAGAGGTCATGCTGGAAGGATCAGTCAAACGCTTTCTTGGGCGACGTTAAAGGTTTGCAGGGTGAAGCCGCCAGTAAAGATAATAATGTTTAGGAGGATAAGTCCTAGGCTGACTTCATATGAGATGGTTTGAGCTACGGCTCGTAGAGCTCCAATGAGGGCGTATTTTGAGTTTGATGCTCAGCCAGAACCGAGGATTGAATAGACTGCGAGGCTAGACAAGGCTAAAATGAATAGGATTCCAAGATTGAGATCTACGACTGGGTATGGTAGTGGCATGGGGGCCCACAGGGTGAGTGCAAGGGTCAGGGCTAGTATGGGGGTCAGGAGAAACAGAAGGGGGGAGGAGGTTGAGGGACGGACGGGCTCTTTGATGAAAAGTTTAACTCCGTCGGCGATGGGCTGAAGTAGCCCGTAGGGTCCGACAATGTTTGGTCCTTTTCGTAGTTGCATGTAGCCTAGCACTTTTCGTTCAATTAGAGTTAGGAAAGCAACGGCCAGAAGAACGGGCACAATAAAAGTAAGGGGGTTAATGACATGGGTAATAAGGGTTGAAATCATAGTTGGGGAGAGGAGTTGAACCTCTGTGGAAAGGGCTTAGGTCTTTTGCATTTGCCGGGCTCTGCCACCCCAACATGCCATTCTCTCAGGCACGGGGATATGCCCTTTTGCCTATTTTAGTTGTTTTCATTAGGTAAGGGAGAGGCGTACTTTGAGCAGGGGCCCCTTCTTTTCGGTCCTTTCGTACTAGAAAAGATCATGCCATAGATAGAAACTGACCTGGATTACTCCGGTCTGAACTCAGATCACGTAGGACTTTAATCGTTGAACAAACGAACCCTTAATAGCGGCTGCACCATTAGGATGTCCTGATCCAACATCGAGGTCGTAAACCCCCTTGTCGATATGGGCTCTAGAAGGGGATTGCGCTGTTATCCCTAGGGTAACTTGGTCCGTTGATCGGCTTTGCCGGATCTTAAGGTCAGAAGTTCTGTTTAGTAGAGCGGAAGCTCTTGGCTGTAGGAGGGTCGTGCTCCCTTTCCACGTGGGGGTTTTATGTTTCCCCGCGGTCGCCCCAACCGAAGACATTAGGACAGGTTTCCATTTAGTTTGGCCCTTTGATTTGGGGTGTTTAACATAGTCTGTCTTGGTGTCTAAAGCTCCATAGGGTCTTCTCGTCTTATGTGGTTATCCCCGCTTCTGCACGGGGAGATCAATTTCATTGACTTGAAAAAGGAGACAGCTAAGCCCTCGTTATGCCATTCATACGGGTCCCCATTTAAGAGACAAGTGATTGCGCTACCTTTGCACGGTCAAAATACCGCGGCCGTTGAACCTTTGGTCACGGGGCAGGCGGGACCTCTTATTCATTGTTTTTGCAAGAGGCGATGTTTTTGGTAAACAGGCGAGGCTTCATGTGTTTGCCGAGTTCCTTCTTTTTCTTTTAGTCTTTCCTCAGGGGGCACACCAGTGTGGGGTTAACGGTTATGAAATGGGTGTTTTTCTAGTTGTTTAGTTAGTTGCCTAATGCCCTCTTTGTTTGGGTCCGTTAAATTTCGGTGGGGAGTCCGTTCCGATTTACACTTGTGCGAGGAGAGAGACGGGGTTCTCTTATTACTCATATTAGCATGTTCTCTTCCATGTTGTGCATGGAACGGCCTGGTAGGGTTAGGGGGTTAAGATAGAATTATCAGGATAGGGAGGGGTAGTTGTATGTTTGAGCTTTAACGCTTTCTGTAAGGATGGCTGCTTTTAGGCCCACCTGGACATTTTTCCTTTGGTTTGATTATGATCTTTACCCTCCTGAAAAAGTTGTGTCTTTGATTAAAGGGGCTGTCCCCCCTTTAATTAACTCTCTTGGTTTCTTAGGGGGTCATGTGGGATTGACATGGGGTGAGGGAAGAAGCCAAGGGGCTGAACTTTTATCCAATTCCCAGGCAACCAGCTATAACTAAGTTCGGTAGGTCTATCACCTCTACTCGAAGCTCTTCCCACTCTTTTGCCACAGAGACGGGTTTGCCCTAATGAATAGGCTGTCTTGGAGTAGCTCACTTAGTTTCGGGGTGTCAAACTAAAGTTCTCTTTGCTTGGGTGTACTTGCTAAATCATGATGCAAAAGGTACGAGTTAGAATCTCTGCTTTTTTAAGCTTTACTGGGTTGTTTCATTACTCTTTCAGCATTCCCTTGCGGTACTTCTTCTATTGCTCCGGAGTTCCTTTTCTATCGCCTATACTGAGGGGGAAAAATGGTTTGTTTGGTGTGGTGCAGTGTCTTAGGGGTTATTGATGGGTGTTTGTTGATTTTAGTTAATGGGCTAGCTGTTGGGCACGTCGGGGCAATCTGGTTCGCACAGATGACTTCTCAGTGTAAAAGAGATGCTTTACTTCTTAGCTATGCTCCGTATATTCCAAGTACACCTTCCGGTACACTTACCATGTTACGACTTGCCTCCCCTAATTGCGAATGTTGATTTTAGTTAGTTAGGTTTGGGGGAGCTCGGGGAGAGTGACGGGCGGTGTGTGCGCGCTTCAGGGCCATTTTCAGTGGAACACTCTGCTTTCTACTTACTGCTAAATCCTCCTTCAAGTGCATATTTCAATGCACTATCCGTGTTCACTGGTGTAGTGAATGTAGCCCATTTCTTCCCCTTCCATGCGCTACACCTCGACCTGACGTTTTGGGGCATGCCAATTTCGCTTACTGTTGGGCCTTCACAGGGTAAGCTGACGACGGTGGTATATAGGCGGGGTAAACAAGGAAGGGTGAGGTTAAACGGGGGTTATCGGTTCTAGAACAGGCTCCTCTAGGTGGATCTAAAGCACCGCCAAGTCCTTTGGGTTTTAAGCTGATGCTCGTAGTACCCGGGCGGATAGTGGGTGTAGTTTTCTATCAATATTTAGGGCTAGGCATAATGGGGTATCTAATCCCAGTTTGTACCATAGCTTTCGTGGGTTCAGATGTTATAAAGCCACTTTCGTAGTTGAGCTTCTAACCTTCGTGTTGCGTATGACAGCTGTGAGGGTATTCGGCTTTAGTATTTGATTTGTCTTAACCACTCCTTACGCCGATGCTTATCAACTTGGGCCTCTCGTATAACCGCGGTGGCTGGCACGAGTTTTACCGGCCCTCTTAGCTTTGACTAAGTCAAGTTTTCACTTATGGCTTAATGTTTATCACTGCTGAATTCCCTTGAGGGTGTGGCTAAGCAAGGTGTCATGGGCTTGAGAGTGGGTTGTGCCTGATACCAGCTCCTTGTTACCAAGCAGGAAACTAGGGCATTCTCACAGGGGTGCGGATACTTGCATGTGTAAGTTTAGCTAAAGTTGATAATAAAGTCAGGACCAAACCTTTGTGCCCACGAAGCTTCTTAGGGCTCATCTTAACATCTTCAGTGTTATGCTTTAGTTTAAGCTACGCGTGC